CTCCGTAATTTTGATAGAAGGATTCCGGCTACCAGCGCAACGTAATCAACTTCATTCGTTAGAACAGCTTCCATTGAGTCTCTGCACCTATCTTTTTTTATTGTAGTTTTATATTATAAAAACTATAAATTAAACCCTTTTTCTCAAAATAAAGATTTGGCTCAGGATTGCCCATTTTTAATTCCGGGGTTTCTCTGAATTTGGAAGTTATCACTTAGCAGGTTTCCATACCAAGGCTCAATTTAATCAAGTCCGTAGCGTCTACCGATTTCGCCATATCCCCTTTTGCGACAGGATCCAGTTGTAATTCTATTCAATTCTTTTATTTATTTTATTTATCTTGGAATCAAATCATTACGTTGAATTTATTAGATAATGATTCTTATATCTAAAAGTGTATGCCACTATTTTTTTTTTTTGGCCATTCTCTATCATTTCCATTGTATTGAATGAACCCTATTTGTTCCAATCGGACATGATTCTATCATTTCGGACATGATTCTATCATTGATGCGCCTCCAATTCAATATGAATAGATATATCCCACCTCTATATCTCTCTTCCCTTAATTTTGACTTTAAAAGCGCAATTTGTAATACTGAAAGGATCGATACTCAATTACTTATTTTTTTTTTTTCGCCCTATCTTCTCTGAATGACAACAAAGGAATGTCTTAATTATAATTTTAATTATATCTTTATAATAATAATATCTTTATTCTTATCTTATGAATGGATTCACTATCATTAATATTATATAATATATTATATAGTATAATTAATTATATTATTTATTTAGAGATAATTAATAATTATTTAGCATAATTTGCTATAACTGTTCTAAGAAATAATTAGACTTTTCTAAAATAGAATATCAAATTGAATTTGATATTCTATTCTTACATCAAGTAATAATTATGGAAATATTATGTATTTTTAAGTATTATTATTAAGTAATAATTAATATTATGAATTAAAATAAAAAAAAGAAATATTAATTAAAATAAATTAATAGCTAATATATTAAATCTGGTAGTTTCCGGACTCCCTATTCACTATTTCTATTTCTGCTATGTGAGCCCGCTTAGCTCAGAGGTTAGAGCATCGCATTTGTAATGCGATGGTCATCGGTTCGATTCCGATAGCCGGCTTTTATCTATCTATTTTTTCATGATTGATAATATCTTCTCCCCCCTTTCTTCAAATATTGGTCGCTGATCTATTATGTCGTGTTAACTTGCAACTATGAATAAAAAATAGATTGGAATGGAGCAATTAGATCTATACAGAACAAATCATAAAACAGAGACTTAACTTCCTTACTATCATATACAAAAAATATAGATATTGATACAATGCATTTCATTCTATTTTCATTCTACTTTAGTATTGTATACTTCAGTAGATTTAGCCTTGCTTTGTTTATCCTTTAGTTCAGTCTTAATTTAGATTTTTCTTTAAATTTTTCAATAAAAAAAAGGAGTTTTATGTCTCGTTACCGAGGGCCTCGTTTCAAAAAAATACGCCGTCTGGGGGCTTTACCAGGATTAACTAGTAAAAGGCCTAGATCTGGAAGTGATCTTAAAAACCAATTGCGTTCTGGGAAAAAATCGCAATATCGTATTCGTCTAGAAGAAAAACAGAAATTGCGTTTTCATTATGGTCTGACAGAACGACAATTACTTAGATATGTGCATATCGCTGGAAAAGCCAAAGGGTCAACAGGTCAGGTTTTACTACAGCTACTTGAGATGCGTTTGGATAACATCCTTTTTCGATTAGGTATGGCTTCAACCATTCCTGGAGCCAGACAATTAGTTAACCATAGACATATTTTAGTTAATGGTCGTCTAGTAGATATACCAAGTTATCGTTGCAAACCTCGAGATATTATTACTACGAAGGATAAACAAAGATCGAAATCTCTGATTCAAAATTATATTGCTTCATCGCTCCGGGAGGAATTGCCAAAACATTTGACTATTGACTTATTCCAATATGAAGGATTAGTAAATCAAATAATAGATAGTAAGTGGATTGGTTTGAAAATAAATGAGTTGTTAGTCGTAGAATATTATTCCCGTCAGACTTGAACCTAATGAAAATAACAAGAAAGGTTCAGACAATTTGACTTTATACCATACCCTTTTTTTGTCGAAGGAAATAGATTTAAGAGCCTTGATCCACATTTTTTTTTCTTATTCACGTATCACAAATGGATCGGCAGTAGGATTTTTTTTTTTTTTGCTTTTCCCATATTTATATTTTACGTACCACAGTAATGTAATTAGGAATAGAGAATCTCTATCAAATCAAATAAAGTTCTTACTTACTGTTGGAATAATGCTATCAATTGTTATTTGAATTTGATACATTGTGATCAGTAACGTTGATGACTCGATAGAAACGGAAAGAGAGGGATTCGAACCCTCGGTAAACAAAAGCCTACATAGCAGTTCCAATGCTACGCCTTGAACCACTCGGCCATCTCTCCTACATAATAATAATCTTATTATTGACCAGAAACCGAGTGAAGTGAATAGCGAGTCATTCATATTATTTATTCCAGTACGGGTAGGACCCATTACTGGTTACATAGGACTAAAAGATTCCTTTCAAATTTCATATTTCTCAACACCAATTTACTTAATGGATTTTGATATTTCAATTGTATGACGCATACGCATTATGCAAACAAAAGAGTATGGTTACTCTCCTCTATTTTATCATGGAATTCTTATTCCATTCTTTATTTTTCCTCTTTTGATTATAACCAAATCAAAACTTTTCGAGTTACCAGAATCTATAGTAAAATAAAGTCCTTGGTTAGTCAACTTAGAGAAAATCGTAATAGTTCTGTTTATCAGTATACTACTTAATTTGTAGGAAATCCAATCTCATTCAAATATTTAATCATCCCCCCTTGGGCACAATTTGAGCGGAATATCCACATCTTTTTTTAGAATTAGTCTATTTTTATGATATTTCGTACTACTGTACAATTCGGATAATTTTCCTTTGGGAAAATGAGAAGAATTATAGAATGGATTGTTAATTATGCCTAGATCCCGGATAAATGGAAATTTTATTGATAAGACTTCTTCAATTGTAGCCAATATCTTATTACGAATAATTCCGACAACTTCAGGGGAAAAAAAGGCATTTACCTATTACAGAGATGGTGCGATTTGATTTTTTTTCTTGCTTTTTTAGACCTTAATCTGAGAGAGAGAAGCGTGGTTCGGGATAGAAAGAAACAAATTTTTTTTAAACCAACGCTTGGTGAAGGTGAAGTTTAAAGATAGAACAATTCCTTCTGTCGTGTATCCTCGATTGATACGGCTTCAGATGCTTTAATTATCGATTTTAGTATTGAGCGAAAGGTTACACCTATGGGTTCTGGATTGCGGGTCAATACTACGCCACTAGTACCAATGGGCGGCATATGAGGAAGAAGCACTACTCTACGGAATCAACAACACGAAAACTTTGTTATATTATAAATCACCCCTTCCCCTTCTCGGTATTGGGACTAATAAGAATGAATGGTTGGGACAACAAACATCCATCTCGTTTGTACTTTGGATACCCATATAACCATCAAAGATTGTTGAAGTGACTGATTCCTGGAAATAGAAGGCGTTGTGAACAAAGAAATTGTTGGAGTGACTATTTTCATCTAGCACTAATACAATTGGTGTTAAGAAAAGACCTCTTTCGGGAAGGCTGGCTAGAAATTTCTTGTAAAAATACTAGCCCCCATCAGTTCATAAATGAGAATAGTGAAATCTTGATTCCAGAGATTATGTCCCTTAGTACTATGCACAGAGGGGAGGAGCCGTATGAGATAAAAATCTCATGTACGGTTCTGGAACGGAGATTCTTTGAATAGAATGAACGGCCGTAACGGATGTCGGCTCAATCCGAAGGAAATTATGCGGAAGCTTTACAGAATTATTATGAAGCTACGCGACCAGAAATTGATCCCTATGATCGAAGTTATATACTCTATAATATAGGCCTTATACACACAAGCAACGGAGAGCATACGAAGGCTTTGGAATATTATTTCCGGGCACTAGAACGAAACCCATTCTTACCACAAGCTTTTAATAATATGGCCGTGATCTGTCATTACGTGCGACTATCTCCATTATAGAAAAAAAATAAAGGCTAGTAAATACTAGAATAAAATAGGCTTTCTACATATGTATCGTCCAAAGCAACGATTTTTATCAGCTGTAGCAAGGAAAAATACTTCAAATATAAATGAATAAGTACGCCTATATACTCTATGGATAAAGGATCGAATTGATAGAGAAAGCACCGTAAAGATCAATTAGCAAGTTATTAGGTCGATACAGTTAAGAACTGCTTACTTATGTCATAATATGAGATATAAAGTTAGGAATCTACTTATGTAATAGAGTCGATCTACTAAAGTATTGAGCAGCGGTGTAGCATCAGATCCCAAAGATAGTAAGTTCTTTTTTCTTACTCTTACGGAGGAAAGTCTTTTTCAAAAATTCTATATGAATTTCATATTATGAGATGAAACCGAGATAGTTACCTTTCAGAAAATCCTAACGATATAGGGGGAGTTAATTCTTATGAAGGTAGGAGAAAAGATAAAACTGATTATTGATCAAAATTAGAGTTTGAAACTTATGTAATTAACTTAACTTCGTCTGGTTAACCCAAGAAAACTAGGATAGGTTTATGAAAAATCTAATTCAGTTAGCATAGGGTAGATTAAAAAGATGGGACACAAAAAGAGTCGATTGCTGAGCCGTATGAGGCAGGAAACTCTCAAGTACGGTTCTAAGGGAAGGAATTTAACCACCTATTCCGACCGGGGAGAACAGGCCATTCTACAGGGTGATTCTGAAATTGCGGAGGCTTGGTTCGATCAAGCTGCTGAGTATTGGAAACAAGCTATAGCGCTTACTCCAGGTAATTATATTGAAGCACATAATTGGTTAAAGATCACAAGGCGTTTCG